CGTTAATTTCTTCGTGCTCATTCCAAGTTCGGCGTACGAGCTGTACAAATAAAAATCCCCTTCGTTACAGAATGTCTTCTGCAAATAGATAGATATCGGATCTATGGGGCAATTATTTAGAAGTAAATTTTGTGCGACAGCCCTTCCTATCTGATAGAAAAGGAGCCGAGAATTCTGAACCGGTATTACATGGGCTCGCAAATCCCAAGTTTGTCTATGACGAGCGAATCTAATTGTATTTTCGTCTATAATTGATTGTCCATGTGAAATACTAATCGATAGGGCCTCATTGGTAAGTGCTATAAGATCTTGTGCATTGGAACCCATGGTTATGGCCGCGAATCCATTAGCCTGGAACGCTTTTTTTTCCAAGCGAAATCCCCTAGTATATGAAAGAGTGAAAAAGTGCTTTCGTTGTTGTGAAATAAGAGGCCTTCGTACCTTAATGCACGTATCTAATCTATGCGGAGCTATTAGAGAGGGATCCACGAATTGGGGCAAATGGGTCGAAGCAATAACAAGACTATTTCCAGTGGAAGATTCCCAGGAGAGAAGGTTCACTAATAGCTCGAGGGAGAAGGAACCCGAATCCCTAAAATGCAGCTCATGAATGTTTGGAATCCATATTATGCAAGGAGAGATTGCTTTTGTTAATTCGATTTGAAGGCTGATATAAAATTGGGCTACGCGCCACACCGTGTCCATCTCCTCCGTTAGCGCATCCATCCTAGTTAGCTGTTCCAGCTCCATATTAATCTTATCGTCATGAGCATCTCTCTCCTCAAAACTATAGATACTAGGATGAAAATCAATATCCATATCGTCAAAAACATGAATATCTTGATTAATAGCCTCAATAGGGTCACGAGCATCAATAACAATCTCGATCTCATCATCACTGGCATCACTGTCATCATCATCATCAGCATCAACACAACGAAAAACTGTATCCCGGAACTTGTCCAGAAATATCGTAATGAAAGGAAGATAGGAGTTTTTCGTTAGGTATTTGACCAAATAGGATCGTCCAATTCCTATAGAACCTATCACTAAAATACCCCGAGAGGGGGTTACAGCTAAGCGGAGCGAAAAGGGTTGTAGATCAGATGGGACACGAACACTATTAGCCCCAGACGGGGTTTGTGCATAAGTGATTGTCTGATAATGAGCAAGGAATAGCCGTCTTTCTGCTAAAGAGGATGTATCGAACTCATAATTTAGTAGATCCTTGTTATGAAGGTCAATTAAGTTTCCTAAGTAAATTTCGCCCGGTTGTTCCATCATTGGAGAATCAAAGTCATTCTTTGAGAAATGATCACTCTGAGTCAGACTCCATAAAATTCGATCAATCCTTTTTTCTGGCGTTAAGGTGGAGAACTGAATCAAGACTTCTCTTTCTTCATCCTCAACCCAATCACTGTTTGCGGCCCAGTCTTCTATCGTTTCATCAATCCAATACCCGCTCCTTTTTCTTAGCACTGAATAGATCTCTTTACTTGTATGACTTAGATATCTCGTATTTATCGAAAAAGCGAGTGGATCGAAGGGCATACTTATGAGATCGATGATCTCGACGAGCTTTTTCTTCCAATTTTTCTTCTTATTAAAGCGTATTCCATCAGCATTACGCAAGAACATCTTTTGCAGAGCACCTAGAAAGAGATTAGTTAACCTGAACAACCCGAAAGAATTCGATTCAGATAGAGGATACCTATCCAGAAGTTTTCCCACCTCAATCTCAAGCATAGATGATTCCATTATCAAAGATTTGACCGTTTTGAACTCTGTCTGTAACTCACTAGCGATCGAGAAAACAACGTAAAGATGTACCACAACGAGACTTCCAGCCACAAGAAGAAGGAAAAAGATTGCAGAGAGGAACTCACGAAGATTTTCCGATCTCAGCTGTGTCGATCTCAATGGTAGCTTCTTTTTTGGAGGAATCAGGCCCTGGGACAGAACAAACTTATGCCAACACTTCCTCTGAATCGTACTTATCTTCCTCTGAATCTTACTTATCTTCCTCTGAATCTTACTTATCAGAGTATATTGCCTCTTCCATTTTGTAAGACAAAATTGAATCCGTTTAATTCGCCCTTTTGTAACTGCTACCTCACTAATATCACTAATAATATCAATAAAAATGGATACACTATCCATAAAAATGGATACAAACTTGTTTTTGCTCTTTAGTCTCCACAATAGGTCTGAACAAATTTGTAAAAATAGAGGCTTTAGATATCTGTACCCTTTGGAAGTAAAGGCCCATGGCAGATATGTTTGGAAGAGATTCCATTTTGAGCGAGTTGAAAAAGCACTATCTCGTTGAAAGGTTCTATCCATCCGCTTGTGCTGAGCGCATTTTTTCTTTAGCCAAAGACTCTCTTTGTTCCCCCTTTTGGGTGGTAAATAGTTCGCAGAAAATAGAGTCTGAATCAAACCCATGTTTGAATTAAAATTGAGAGACTGAGACAAGTTCTTTCCTTCTGAATCAGATAGA